TTAAGGGGCTTTATTTACTTTCAGAACAAGGAAGGATTGATTCAAAAAATCAATCGAAATATTTATTCGATGCAATTACAACATATTCCAATGATCAAACAATTAAAAAAAAATCTATTTTAATAAATGAAATAAATAAAAAGGTCCCTCGATGGCCATACAAATTGATTGACGATTTGGATGACGAAGAAGAAGAGTTAACCGCGGAGCGTGGTATTCGTTCACGAAAAGCCAAACGTATGGTAATTTTTAATGAAAATGAAAAAAATCCGAATACTATTGATGATACTATTATTAATCGTAATCCAGAAGACGAGGTAGCTTTTATACGTTATTTGGAACAATCCGATTTTCGCCGAGATATAATCAAAGGAGCCATGCGTGCTCAAAGACGTAAAACAGTTACTTGGAAAGTGTTTCAACCAAATGTGCATTCACCGCTTTTTTTGGACAGAGTAGACATAGACAAAACTTTTTTTTTTTCTTTTGATATCTCCAGAATGCTTAATCAAATTTTTAGGAATTGGATGGGGGAGGGTGTGGAATTAAAAATTTCGGATTATGAAGAGAAAGAGGCGAAAGAAAAAGAAAAGGATAAAAAAAAAGAAGAGAATGAACGTATGACAATAGCAGAAAATTGGGAAAGTGTTATATTTTCGCAAACAGTAAGGAGTTCTTTGTTAGTAACCCAAGCAATTCTTAGAAAATATATAGTATTTCCTTTGTTGATAATAGCAAAAAATATTGGACGTATGCTATTATTTCAATCCCCGGAGTGGTACGAGGATTGGCAAGAGTGGAGTCGAGAAAGGCATGTTAAATGTACCTTTAGTGGTGTTCAATTATCAGAAAAAGAATTTCCTAAAGATTGGTTAACAAAAGGTATTCAGATAAAGATCCTATTTCCTTTCTGTCTGAAACCGTGGCACAGATCTAAACTACAATCCCAGCATAGAGATTCAACGAAAAACAACGGGAAAGGATATAATTTTTGTTTTTTAACAGTTTGGGGAATGGAAACTAAACTACCTTTTGGTTTACCCATAAAACAACCTTCCTTTTTTCAACCTGTTTTTAAAGAACTTGGAAAAAAACTTAGAAAACTTATAAAGAAATGTTTTCTAGCTCGAAAAATTATAAAAAAAAGAACAAAATGGCTTCTAAAGGTATCAAAAGAGAAAACAAGATGGGTTATAAAAAAAGTTCGATTAAAAAAAAGAATAATGAAAGAGCTTACAAAAGAAAAAGTAAGTCCGATTCCATTGAGGGAAATATATGAATCGAATAAAAATATAAAAAAAAAACAAATGATAATAGGTAATCAGATGATTCATGAATCGTCCATTCGAATTAGATCCATGGATTGGACAAATTATTCACTGACAGAAAAAAAGATGAAGGATCTAGCTGATAGGACAAGTACAATCAGAAATAAAATAGAAAAAATCACAAAAGACAAGAAAAACATATTTAAAACTCCACATATAAACATTAGTACTAATGAAACAAGTTTTTATGATAAAAGATTAGAATCGACGAAAAATTTTTGGCAGATATTAAAAAGAAGAAATGCCCGACTAATACGTAAATGTCACTATTTTTTGAAATTTTTTATTGAAAGGATATACATAGATATCTTTTTACGTATCATGAATATTCCCAGAATAACTATACAAAATTTACTTAAATCAAAAAAAAAAATTACTGATAAATACAGTTACAATGATGAAACAGATAAAAAAAGGATTGATGAAACAAAAAAAAATACAAAAAATTTTATTTCGACTATAAAAAATATAAAAAAGTCAATTTCTAATATTAGTAATAAGAATTCAAAAATTTTTTGTGACCTCTCTTCCTTGTCACAGGCATATGTATTTTATAAATTATCACAAACCCAAGTTATTAACAAGTATCACTTGAAATCCGTATTGCAATATCACGGAACAACCCCTTTTATTAAGGATAGAATAAAAAATTTTTTTGGAACACAAAGAATATTTCATTCCAAATCAAGGTATAAGAAACTTCGCGATTTTGAAATGAATGAGTGGAAAAGCTGGTTAATAGGCAATGATCACTATCAATACGATTTATCTCAGAATAGATGGTCTAGATTAGTATCGAAAAAATGGAGAAATAGAATAAATCAAAGTTTTATGGTTCAAAATAAAAACTTAGAAAATTTTGATTCATATGAAAAAGACCAATTAATTAATTACGAGAAACAAAAAAATTATATAGTGAATTCATTAACGAGCCAAAAAGATAAATTAAAAAAAAAATACAAATACGATCTTTTATCAAATAAATATATTAATTATGAGGATAAGAAGGGTTCAGATATTTATGGATCGCCCTTTCAAGTAAACGAGGCCCGAGGGATTCCCTATAATTACAAGAAATATAATTACAATACATATAATACTGAATTTTTTTATTTGCCGGGAGATATAGATCTCAGTAATTATCTAGGAGAAGATTATATTATTGATAGGGATAAAAATGATAAAAATCCGGATAGAAAATATTTTGATTGGAGAACTATTAATTTTTGTCTTACAAAAAAGATCGATATTGAGGAATGGACAAATATAGATATCGGGACCAACGCGAACATTCATAAAAATACTAAGACTCGGACGAATTATTATCAAATAATTGATAAAAATAAAAAGAACCTGGAACTTTTCCCAGAATTTTTGTTACTTTATAATGCATATAAGATTCAACCGTGGATCATACCAATCAATTTACTTCTTTTTAATAAAAAATGGAGTATAAATAAAAAACAAAAAGAGGTTCACGAAAATTATTATGGGGGATTAGACATTGAAAAAGACGTAGTTAGTGAAACCGCAACAGAGGAGTTCTATTTCTTCCTGAAAAGAAATTTTCTTTTTCAATTTCGATGGGAGCCTCCTTTTAGCCAAACAATAATCAATAATATCAAGGCATATTGTCTACTGCTTAGATTGATAAATCCAAAGGAAATGACTATATCCTCTATTCAAAGAGAAGAAATGCGCCTGGATGTAATGATGATTCCGAGGGTTACAACTATTGAAAATTTGGAAAACATGGGATTTTTTATTGAACCAGCTCGGCTATCCATAAACTGGGATGGACAATTTATCATGTACCAAACTATAGCTATTTCACGGGTGCATAAGAGTAAACAACAAACTAATCGAAATCGAAGATGCCAAGAAAAAAGAAATGTTCATAAGAATGGTCTTAATGAATTCATTGCACGACGACATAAAAAGTTTTTTGGGAATAAAGACAAAAATCATTATGATTTTATTTTTCTTGAAAATATTTTATCTCCTAGACGTCGTAGAGAGTTGAGAATTCTAAATTGTTTAAATTCGAGAAATTTAAATGTTGGGGATAGAAACCACGTATTTTGCAATGGGAACAATGCAAGGAACTGCGATCCATTTTTTTATGAGGATAAGCATCTTGATGTAGATGTAGATACAAGTCCATTTTTTAGGTTCAAATTATTTCTTTGGCCCAATTATCGATTAGAAGATTTAGCTTGTATGAATCGCTATTGGTTTGATACCAATAATGGCAGTCGTTTCAGTATGTCAAGGATACATATGTATCCACGATTGAAAATTAGTTGATGGTACATTTCCATGTATCAAGTGGCATATCTGGTATGTATATGAAGTCAACCAAATATACACACGCCTTGTGTTATATTACATTCTGGTACATGATACTGATTCAATGACCTTATCTTATCTCAGCTTAGAGCAATTATATCTATATCAATCAATTATATCTATGAATGAATCGTCATAATCTTCTTAATCTTGGGTTCAAATTCCTATTTTTGTGGGTGTAGAAATGTACCGACCATCCATATCTGAATAAAATGGAAAATAAAATGGTATTGATAAATTTAATTTGAAAAAAAAAAAGAAAGGAGTATATATGAGTAAATTCAGATTATTGTGTATAACAAATTAAAATAACTGGCATTATTATTACTGATCAGTAAAATCCATATCTGTAAAAATAAAGAAAAAGGGAAGAAAGTTCTTTTTATGGTAAAAAATTTATTCATTTCAGTTAGTTCGCAAGAAGAAAAAGAAGAAAATAAGGGGTCTGTTGAATTTCAAGTATTCAGTTTCACCAATAAGATACGTAGACTTACTTCCCATTTGGAATTGCACAGAAAAGACTATTTATCTCAGAGAGGTCTACGGAAAATTCTGGGAAAACGTCAACGGCTGCTGGCTTATTTGTCAAAGAAAAATAGAGTACGTTATAAAGAATTAATTAGTCAATTGGATATTCGGGAGCCAAAAACTCGTTAAGTTAATTTGACGAATAGTTTTTAATTATTTTATTTTTAATTATTTATTTTATTTATATTATACTTGGAAATTCTATTTTATTTTATTAAATTTTGATGAACTTCATTTCGTTTTCAGCAATTCCTGGAATAATGAATCGGGGAAAAAATATATGACTATACCAACTACAAGAAAAGACCTCATGATAGTCAATATGGGTCCTCAACACCCGTCAATGCATGGTGTTCTTCGACTCATCGTTACTCTAGACGGGGAAGATGTTATTGACTGTGAACCCGTATTGGGTTATTTACACAGAGGAATGGAAAAAATTGCAGAAAATCGAACAATTATACAATATCTTCCTTATGTAACACGCTGGGATTATTTAGCGACTATGTTTACAGAGGCAATAACGGTAAATGGACCAGAACAGCTGGGAAATATTCAAGTACCGAAAAGAGCGAGCTATCTTAGAGTAATTATGCTAGAACTGAGTCGTATAGCTTCTCATTTGTTATGGCTTGGCCCTTTTATGGCAGATATAGGTGCGCAGACTCCTTTCTTCTATATTTTCCGAGAGAGAGAATTGATATATGACCTATTTGAATCCGCCACAGGTATGCGAATGATGCATAATTATTTCCGTATCGGAGGGGTTGCTGCTGATCTACCTTATGGCTGGATAGATAAATGTTTAGATTTCTGTGATTATTTTTTAACGGGGGTTACTGACTATCAAAAGCTTATTACGCGTAATCCCATTTTTTTGGAACGAGTTGAAGGAGTGGGCATTATTGGTGGAGAGGAAGCAATAAATTGGGGTTTATCAGGACCAATGTTACGAGCTTCTGGAATTCCATGGGATCTTCGTAAAGTCGATCATTATGAGTGTTACGACGAATTTGATTGGGAAGTACAATGGCAAAAAGAAGGAGATTCGTTAGCTCGTTATTTAGTCCGAATCAATGAAATGACGGAATCCATAAAAATTATTCAACAAGCTTTGGAAGGAATTCCGGGAGGGCCCTATGAGAATTTAGAGGTACGGCGCTTTGATAGAACAAAGGATTCCGAATGGAATGATTTTGATTATCGATTCATTAGTAAAAAACCTTCGCCCACTTTTGAATTGTCTAAACAAGAACTTTATGTGAGAGTAGAAGCCCCAAAGGGAGAATTGGGAATTTTTTTGATAGGAGATCGGAGTGTTTTTCCATGGAGATGGAAAATTCGTCCACCAGGTTTTATCAATTTGCAAATTCTTCCTCAGCTAGTTAAAAGAATGAAATTGGCTGATATTATGACAATACTAGGTAGTATAGATATTATTATGGGAGAAGTTGATCGTTGAAATGATAATTGATACAACAAAAGTACAAGCTATCAATTCTTTTTCCAGATCGGAATCCTTAAAAGAGATTTATGGGCTCATATGGTTACTTGTTCCTATTTTTACTCCTGTATCCGGAATCATAATAGGGGTACTAGTAATTGTGTGGTTAGAAAGACAAATATCTGCAGGGGTACAACAACGTATTGGACCTGAATATGCGGGTCCTTTGGGAATTCTTCAAGCTTTAGCAGATGGTACCAAACTACTTTTCAAAGAGGATCTTCTCCCATCTCGAGGAGATATTAGTTTATTCAGTATCGGACCATCTATAGCGGTCATATCTATTTTACTCAGTTATTCAGTAATTCCTTTTGGCTATCGCCTTGTTTTGGCCGATCTCAGTATAGGAGTTTTTTTATGGATTGCCATTTCCAGCATTGCTCCTATTGGACTTCTTATGTCAGGATATGGATCGAATAATAAATATTCCTTTTTAGGTGGTCTACGAGCTGCTGCTCAATCGATTAGTTATGAAATACCATTAACTCCATGTGTGTTATCAATATCTCTACGTGCGATTCGTTGGGACATGTACTTTTTTTTACCTATTTATTTTCATTTTCGTTCTAGTAAAAAAGTTGAATGTATTGAATAGATATCCTTTTTTATTCATCATTCAGGGCGATGGACTAAACCAGATAGTTATATGAGTGAAACAAAACAGCTTAGAAATTGGCAGTAAAAAGATTGAGTCTCATTCCCTAGGTACAAGAGTTAAGCAGACGTAAATATAATACAGTAGAAACGGGTTACCCCAAGATTGGTTGATTAGTCATCATAGTTTGAAGCGGGTACAAAAGATCAACTGTATGGAATTTTTACTGTTGTATGTATTACCATACCGGGGATCGAACAAACATAAGTGGACGGTTAGGAATACCAAGGTACACAAAGGATTAGTAATGGAGATAATGTAAGTAAGTAAGTTATCCAAAGGGATATTTCTGCATAACATAAAAGGAATCCTAATGGGGCTTTAAGTTGGTAGAAATGATCAAGCAGTACTTCCCCATGATCCCGATCCAGAGTATGCTCCTACCCACTGATTAAACAAATTACTATAAGGAACGAAGCAATCCTTTATTTATTTTTTTTATAGACTTTTTTATGAGTGAAAAAGAAGAACAGTAACGAACTAAATAAATGCAATTTCAAAAAAAAAAATAAAATTATAAAGGATGAGATCAATTCAGAAGCATTTTTTTGTTATTTATAGCAGACAGAATTGCATTGGTCTAATTTTGGACTCTCCGATGTATCTTTACTCTATCTACTCTAAAAGAAAGACAAGTATATCGAGATAATATTTGAACCTGTCCTTAGATTTATTCACGGCCATCGAGGAGCCGTATGAAGCTTAAGTCTCATGTACGGTTTTGCAATAGCGATGGGAATAGTGATGTTATCACCGACTATGATTATCTAACAGTTCAAGTACAGTTGATATAGTTGAGGCGCAGTCAAAATATGGTTTTTGGGGTTGGAATCTGTGGCGCCAACCTATAGGATTTGCTGTTTTTTTAATTTCTTCCCTAGCGGAATGCGAGAGATTACCTTTTGATTTACCAGAAGCAGAGGAAGAATTAGTAGCAGGTTATCAAACCGAATATTCAGGTATAAAATTTGGTTTATTTTACGTTGCTTCCTATCTAAATCTACTAGTTTCTTCATTATTTGTAACGGTTCTTTACTTGGGTGGCTGGAATCTCTCTATTCCGTACATATTAATTCCTGAGCTTTTCGGAATAGAAGTGGGCGGAGTCTTTGGAACGACAATTGGTATCTTTATTACATTAGCTAAAGCTTATTTGTTCCTGTTCATTCCTATCACAACAAGATGGACTTTGCCTAGGATGAGAATGGACCAACTGTTAAATCTTGGGTGGAAATTTCTTTTACCTATTTCTTTAGGTAATCTATTATTGACAACTTCGTCCCAACTCTTTTCACTGTAAAGGCACAGGATATTCTAGATTCATAACTTCTCTCAAACAAGAGAAAGAAACATCAAATTATTCATACATATTCACGATATGTTCCCCATGGTAACTGGGTTCATGAATTATGGTCAACAAACAGTACGGGCTGCAAGGTATATCGGTCAAAGTTTTATGATTACCTTATCCCATACGAATCGTTTACCTGTAACTATTCAATATCCTTATGAAAAATTGATCACATCAGAGCGTTTCCGCGGTCGAATTCACTTTGAATTTGATAAATGCATTGCTTGTGAAGTATGTGTTCGGGTATGTCCTATAGATCTCCCTGTTGTTGATTGGAAATTGGAAACTGATATTCGAAAGAAACGATTGCTTAATTACAGTATTGATTTTGGAATCTGTATATTTTGTGGTAACTGTGTTGAATATTGTCCAACAAATTGTTTATCAATGACTGAAGAATATGAACTTTCTACTTATGATCGTCACGAGTTGAATTATAATCAAATTGCTTTGGGTCGGTTACCAATGTCAGTAATTGGAGATTACACAATTCGAACAATTATGAATTCGACTCAAATCAAAAAATCTGTGGCTAAACCACTTGATTCAAGAACAATTACCAATTTCTAAGATTAAGTTTTGATCTAAATTAAAGTAGCGAAGCTTCTTTAATTTTGCTTGGTCAATAAAGAAAAACCTAACTATAGAGTGGTCAAAATAATGGTTTTTAGGGATTGAAAATATATTCATATATATGTGATCTGTGATGATTTCTAAATTTATCGATTATTTTTTTTAGTTATTTCGAAAAATTTCATTTATAACGAAACTTTCAGATAGAGAAACGGATAGAGAAATGGTATTTAACCATTCAATTAATCAATTAAATTAATAAGTATATCTAACCCACACCCCATTAGATTTAATTCAATTAGGAACATAGCAAAAAAATAGGGTAACTTCTTTTTTCTTGGTTTGGTCACTAGGATCATGAAAAATTTCGACTTAATTTATCTCTTATTTTACATAGAATGGATTTACCTGGACCAATACATGATTTTCTTGTAGTTTTTTTGGGATTGGGTCTTATAGTGGGCGGTCTAGGAGTGGTATTACTTACCAATCCGATTTTTTCTGCCTTTTCCTTGGGATTGGTTCTTGTTTGTACATCCTTATTTCATATTCCATCGAACTCCCATTTTGTAGCTGCTGCACAGCTCCTTATTTATGTGGGAGCTATAAATGTATTAATTGTATTTGCTGTGATGTTCATGAATGGTTCAGAATATTACAACGATTTCTATCTTTGGACCGTTGGAGATGGAGTCACTTCACTGGTTTGTACAAGTATTTTTGTTTCACTAATTACTACTATCCCAGATACGTCATGGTACGGGATTATTTGGACTACAAGATCAAACCAGATTTTAGAACAGGACTTGATAAATAATGGTCAACAAATTGGGATTCATTTATCAACAGATTTTTTTCTTCCATTTGAACTTATTTCGATAATTCTTTTAGTTGCCTTGATAGGTGCAATTGCTATGGCTCGTCAGTACTAAAAATGGAGTACTATAAAATTAAAATAAATAATTAATAAGGACTTGTTCTTTTCTTTAACTTCTATTTATTGTTCATGTATAAAATTAGAAAAAGGAAATGCTCTTAGTTAGATCTATTATCTATTACCAAATACCTTTATTTCGTACTTTATTATATTCTATTTTAGTCAATTGAATCGGTTGAATTGTTGTTCATATTGAAATGAATCGAGATTGGCGAGGAGTTGGTCAATGATGCTCGAACATGTACTTGTTTTGAGTGCCTATTTATTATCCATCGGTATCTATGGATTGATTACAAGTCGAAATATGGTTCGAGCGCTTATGTGTCTTGAGCTTATACTGAATGCAGTTAATATAAATTTCGTAACATTTTCTGATTTATTTGATAGTCGCCAATTAAAAGGAGATGTTTTCTCCATTTTTGTTATAGCAATTGCAGCTGCTGAAGCAGCTATTGGATTAGCTATTGTTTCATCAATTCATCGTAACAGAAAATCAACTCGTATCAATCAATCTAATTTGTTGAATAAATAGTGGTAATCATATAAAAAAAAATAAAATATAGAATATCTACAGAATATCCAATATCCACCAATTAAATTTAAATGGGTATGTGGGACATAATGATAATGGTGCTTTTTGCTAAAACGTAATAAATCAAAGTATCTTGGCCTTCTTTCATGAGCAGATCAAAAAGTAGATTAATTCTAGTAAATCTAAATCATTGATTCGTCTGGTGTCTACAATATATAATTAATTTACTACTTTACTAGATCG